ATCTTTATGATTAGTTGAATAAAACCAACGTAATTACCCGAAAAAAACAAGCAATCTTACCACCACTAGCACAAGACCAAGAACCAACCTTAGAAACCTTTTTCATGCCATTCTCATTAACATATCATAACGAAACCGCGGAAGAGTTCCTCGCACCCAAATAAACACGCTTCTACCCTTATAGCTAGGTCACTAACCCCTAGAAATAGAACACACGTAAAAAGGCTATTAAATAATATGTTAGCATATTCCGCCATATAAATTAACGCGAATCCAACCCTTCTGTACTCGACATTAAACCCTGAGACGAGCTCCGACTCCCCTTCAACAAAATCAAACGGTGCGCGGTTAGTTTCTGCCAACATAGTAATAAGTCACACCCTTAGTAACGGGATTACTACAAGTCTTACAACAAATGCAGGCCTTGACTGCCACAACTTTATTGACTGAAAATTTATTACACCTAATAGATAAGCCCCTCCCAATAGTGTAAGTGCCATGCTTACTTCATAAGAAACCCTTTGCGCCACCCCACGCATCGATCCCAATAACGCGTACTTAGAGTTAGACGACCAACCCGCTACTAACACACCATAGACGTTCACCCCCGAGTTTGCTAAATAGTAAAGAAGTCCACACGAAAACACGGCCTCTGCCGAAGAAAATGGGTAAAGTAGCCAGAACATTAATGCAATAAAAAAGGTGATAACAGGACAAATTATGAAAGGTAAAATATTCCTAAAGGTTGGTAGCACAAATTCCTTAGAAAATAGCTTAACTCCATCTGCTAGCGGTTGGATCAATCCCAACATCCCGACTTTATTTGGCCCCTTACGATTCATAATATAGCCCAACACCTTTCGTTCAAATAAAGTGTATCAAGCTACTGCGACTAATGCACACACTCTGGGAAGAATAAAGCTAAACAACTGCATTTTTTACAACAACTTTACTTCTTCAATAGATTTAACCACTCTATGCCATCGATTGTAAACATTCAGTGGAATAAATTCAATAACAATTGGTATAAAACTATGATTTGCTCCGCAAATCTCAGAGCACTGTCCATACAACACTCCTCTTATCCCTACTGTTATAGGAATTTCATTCACTCGTCCAGGGATTGCATCCACCTTTAACATACATCCAGGTACTGCAAAAGAATGAATTACATCAGCTCTACTAACTATACAGCGAATGCCTGTGTTTGATGGAGCTACCATACGTTGATCAACGTCAAGCAGACGATACCCATTTATTTCGCTACGGTCTATAAAAGAATCAAACCCCAGAACATCAACATTATCACCCATAAACTCATACCTCCAGTACCACTGATGCCCAATCGCTTTGAAGCAAAAAGAAGGCCTGCCAATTTCATCTATTACATACAAGAGATGTATAGAAGGAACCGCTACACCAATTAAACATACACTAGGAATGATTGTTCATGCTGTTTCTACACCCTGTGCTTCACGTAAGTAGCGATACCTAGCTTTTCTAGTTAAAACTCAACTTAACCCGTATAAAACTACTGACAAAATAAAGACAATAAGACACATAACTCCTTCATGAAAAAACCTAAGGTACTCACCTACCTGATAATAAGAGTCTTGAAAACTTCTTCCACCTCATAATGGCATAACTAAATTAATGCACTAAGCATCGCACCCGAGGCTAGAATGAGGCCCCTAGCAAGAGCTATACGTAAGAACTGATACTGTTGATAAGTTTGAGCCAGCTTTCTTGCTCTTTTTAGTACTACAACGGCCCCTTGCGGGCCAACCTTCTCCAGTCAACCCTTCTCCAACCTAACAAGCACAACATCGGAATATAGAACCAAAAACTTTGACGGTAATTGAGTAGTTATACTTTTTAGATTTCACATAGACCTTAAGAATCACAACGCTTCCTTTTTTCAGAACACCCTTTCCTGCTGGTTTAAAGAAAACCAATAAACCAACCCAGCAAGAGGAATAAACCCTATGGCTAACCTTTTGTCAAATAAGAAGAGGTGGACCCTATTACTTAATCTAACTACTACCTGCGACACTACTCACCCCACCCCAACTGATATGACAGCTAAGGAAAAATAAGCTATCTTTAGGGTCACATTTTCCTCACCAAAACTCACTCGCCTGATACCCTTATTTAGGCCAAACATAAGATTTAGCATTAAGCGAAGGGAATACCAAGAAGTAAACAAAGTACCCAAAATTTCTAGTATGTACACACCAACATTATCACCTACCATAAACCTTAGCTCAATAATCATGTCTTTTGAGTAAAATCCCCTCAAAAAAGGAACACCACACAAGGATATATTAGCTACTGTTAAAAAAGCCATCCTGACTGGCAAAACAGACCACCTTTTTCCTAGACAGCGAATATCTTGGGTCTTGAAATTTCTATGGATAACAACACCAGCACACAAAAAAAGCAAAGCTTTGAAAGAAGCATGAGCAACAAGATGAAAGAAACAAACCCTCGTCAATCCCAAAGATAAAGAAAACAACATTATTCTTAACTGACTTAAAGTTGACAACGCGATTACTTTTTTTAAGTCAATTTCAACCAACGCAGCTCTTCCAGCTATAACCAATGTCACAAGACTAAGCGATTTAAGCAAATTTATAGCTAAGCCCCTCTCTTCTAATACACTTCTACACCGCAACAATAAATAAACCCCAGCCGTAACAAGAGTAGAAGAATGAACAAGAGAAGAAACTGGAGTAGGAGCCGCTATAGCGGCAGGTAACCAGGCTGAAAAAGGCATTTGAGCCCTTTTTGTGATAGCCCCTACTACTAGAACAATTGGTAAATATAAATTCTCTACTACTAGGCTATTCTCATATAAAAGCCAGCCTCCCTCCCTCATCATTCTACCGATAATGAATAGAAGAAGAACATCTCCAATCCGATTAACCAATGCTGTTACTATACCAGCCCCCAACCTTTTATTATTTTGATAATAAATAACAAGAAGAAAAGAGGTGATTCCCAAACCATCCCAACCAATTAACACACAAACCAAATTAGGAATGGTAATTAAAAAAACTATTGAGCCTACAAATAAGAGCACTAGCAAAACAAAGCGGTTGTAATAAACCTCATCTCTCATGTACCATCTGCAGTATACCATTACTGACCCAGAAATTATTATTACAGTTCTAATAAATAGGAATCTTCTACAGTCTAACAAAATGCTAAATCTAATACCAAAAGAATAGGAAAACCAGAGCCTTCACTCTAAAATCTGTATTGGACACTGACTTGAGATTAAAAGCCTAAAAACACCAACCCCTAAAAACAACCTTCCTACAACCTTAGAAAACTGAACCATATAAAAGTAGCCTTTGCTTTCTTTAGCACCACAAGCCAACGTTTTTTATTAAACTAACTTTCAAATAGGAACAAGAAGCACAGCTTCAATAATTGAATGCAAATCAATCCTTTTAATTAAAGTACTGCTCCACGTTTTATCAATTATAACTATGCTAACCCGATCTCTACCGTAAACACGTGTAACCATGACCATAAATGACAGCATAACAGCGGCCTCAGATACTGCCATACATAAAAGCACAAGCAAAATAAACAGACTGTTTCTTCCTGGAGCTATTGAAGCAATTACAAAAATCCCCAGAGCCATAAACTCTATCCCAAGGAATACTCTAACCAAATGAGACCTCCGCGAACACATTAAAACTCTTCCACAGACAAAAATTATAATTCTTAATAAAACTAGCATTACTCAATTAACTTGTCTCAAACCCCCTGACTTAAAGGAATTGCTACTAAGCCAACAAAATAAAGAACCGTTAGTCCTCGCCCAATCTGCTCAAACGGGTACTCAGGGAGACAAGTACCCAACCACGTAAGCCCTAACCACACATTAATAAACACCCAAAAGATCGCCTGACTTACCGGATAGTAAGAGAGCCCACGAAACTTGCCAGTATGCAATAAAGGTAAGATAAACAACATCATGACTGAAGCAACTAAAGCAAAAGCACCTCCTCTTTTCCTAGGGATTGAACGCAAAATGGTGTAAGCAAATAAAAAGTACCACTCAGGTTCAATGTGTAAAGGAGTTTTCATGGGGTCAGCTGGGATTCAATTATTTACATTCCCCAGCAGCTCCGGATAATAAAAAACTAACAATATTAAGACAAAAAAAAGCCCTAAAAACCCCACCAAGTCTTTAGAAGTATAAAAGGGGTGGAAACGAATTAACATATTATCCCTAATCACACCTAGAGGGTTGTTAGAGCCTGTCTCATGAAGGAATAATAAATGAACTACACTGAAAGCAGCAATAGCGAAAGGTAAAATAAAATGCAAAGAATAAAACCGAATTAGAGTAGCATTAGACACCGAATAGCCTCCTCAAACTCAGTGCGTTAATATCTCCCCCACATAAGGGATAGCAGTTAACAAACTAGTGATCACGGTCGCCCCTCAATAAGACATTTGACCCCAAGGAAGCACATATCCCAAAAATGCCGTAGCCATTACTAATAAGTATAAAACTACCCCCACATTCCAAACTTCTCTATACTTATAAGAGCCATAATAGATTCCCCGCCCAATGTGAGCATAAATACATAAAAAAAACATAGAAGCCCCATTAGCATGAATCCTTCGAATCATCCATCCTTTTTTCACATCTCGAACAATATGAATTACTGCATCAAACGCCATATCGACATGAGCAGTATAATGAAAAGAAAGAACTAGCCCCCTAACAATTTGAACAACCAAGCATAACCCTAATATGGACCCAAAATTTCACCAGACCCTTAAATTAACCGGAGCCGGTAAATCATATAATCTATTGTTTAAAACTTTTACTAGTGGATGAGTCTTTCGATAAGGGCCAATCACAGCCGCTCTGAAAGCTTTACAATTGAAGCAGTGGCCTTGTAAGTCACAGAAGGACCATACTCCTCAGAGCTATAGCCGCTAATAGCTTAGAACTTTTGCTTGGAAGGCAAATATAATTATTTTACTACGGCCACAAATTTCATAAAAGGCAAAACTTCTGCATTTTTAGGTTTGAAACCCAATATTTTAACTAAATTACTTTTATTATAACAAGCCAAGCACTACAATGAACGTAACATAACACAACCCATTAAAACTTACAAATAATGCCACCCTTTGTCAGGCCCCATCCTCTAACTTAAAATCGTAACCAAGCATAAAGCTAAATATAAGACGAAGATAGAACAGCAAAGCTACAATAGAACCCGCCACCGGAGCCACTAAAACCCCTAAATTTGCCACTCTCAGAAAAACTATCAACTTAAATAAAAACCCAGCCATAGGAGGTAAACCAGCCAATCTTAAAGACATAACACCACCTAACCTAGAGACAACCATTCTTCCTCCTTTATTTGCTTCGACTACAAAGCACACTCCTACTAGAACTCTTAACTGAATTAAATATCCAATAAAATAAAGCAAAAACAACTCATTAGAATGAGACAACCCCACTAACATCCACCCACCATGAACTAGCGATGAGTAGGCTAAGACACCACGGACAGACAACTGGTTCAAACCACCTACAGCACCAGCAAATCTCAGCCCCACAATACCAATGTACAACAAAAACGAACTACTTCAAACAGACATTATGTAGATTGGAGCCAGTTTCTGGACGCCTATAACCAACCAACTTCTAACCCAGTCACCAGCACTAACTACTGAGGGGACTCAGCCATGAAAAGGGAAAACCCCAGCTTTGCAAAACAATCCCACTTCAGCAAGCACCCCTCCTAGCTGACATACAACCCTCCTAACATTAAACTCACCACAATATAAAACAAAAATACCCAATAAAAATAACCTAGACCCTAAAACTTGAATAATAAAATACTTCAGTCCAACTGAGATTCTCATAAACCTCCGTACCCTCAAGACTCCGAGAAATCCTATTACATTGATCTCTATGCCCAGCCAACCGCTTACCTTAGAGTCAGTTCTTACCGCCACTACTAGACCTCCAACCAATAAGGCGCCACTAATTAAATAAAAAGGATTATATATGTTCATTCTTAAGCCTTTTTGCCCCCATAACTTCATTTATTACAAGCACTAAAAAGTTAAACTATTGAGCTCTGCCACATCAAGACAGCTGGATTATCCCCCACACAGTACTTTATCTGAAAACACCTGAACGTAAAGGCAAATGCCGCTTTTTACACAACGACACCACTAAAACTAGAATAAATAATAAAAAACTTCCTACAAACAGGTACACACCTGCTGCTCTATTAAATAAAAGAAACACTCCTTCTTTCTCCCCGCTTTCTCTTTTAAACCTTAACATAGAAAAAATCACTGACAAGCTAAAACCTAACAAGAACTTTCCAGGCAAAAGCCCAAAAGCAAAGTACTGATTGGGGAAAACCCTCAAGACATAACCAAATAAAACCATTAAACCTCCTACATAAATTAAAAACACAAAATACCCTGCTAACCTTGTCATAAAACCCCCCAAAATTACAGAAATTACTACAGAAGTAACCCCTAAAATTAAACCAATATATAAAGACTCTCAAACCCTTAAAACAATTAAGCATATAAACACCACAAATCTACAAAAAACAGGTATCATCACTATTTACCACCTAAGACTAACTTTATAATGATAAAATTAAGAAAGGGAACTTGTTCCCAACACTAGTCTGACAAACTAGAATTATAATTTAACTATTCCTTACAAAAGTCAATAAGCATTTTTAAACACTTAGCCGATTGCTTTCAAAACAAACATTATATTGACCTAATTATTATTATTAATAGATTATTAATTCCTCTCGTACTAAAATAACCAAATATAAGAAATGGATAGAAACTGACCTAGCTCACGCCGGTCTGAACTCAGATCATGTAAGGGTTTTAATGGGCGAACAGACCAACCCTCGAAGACTTCTGCATCTTCAGGATACCTTAATCCAACATCGAGGTCGCAATCTTTTCTTTCTATAAGAGCTATAAAGAAAAATAACGCTGTTATCCCTAGAGTAGCTAATCTTTTTCAACAATTTGGATAAAACAAGAATGTAATTTGACATAAAGAAATCTCTGTTGCCCCAACAAAACTTAAGGAAATTTCACAATAAATACCCATAAAGTAAAGCTTCTAGGGTCTTGTCGTCCTATTACTACATGCACGCCTCTTCACGGGCAAGTAAATTTCAAAAAATTTTTTTGACACAGAAAAACCCCAAACCCCCTTTCATACCAGCCACCAATTAAGGGGCAAATTACTACGCTACCTTAGTACACTCACATTAATGCAGCCGTTAACTACGCATAGCACCGGGCAGGGGATACTTCTTACTAACTACAAGAAGAAATGTTTTTGTTAAACATTTGAGATTTTATTTGCCGAGATCATTAAAAAAAGTTAATAAACACATAAACCTGTACTTTTATTTTTTATACTTAATAAAATAGTGATAACTACTGCTCTACTGATTTATGCATAGTTAATGGACTATTTGAACATGCCCCTTTAACTTGTGATTAAAGAAAAGAAGAAATGTTTTTGTTAAACATTTGAGATTTTATTTGCCGAGATCATTAAAAAAAGTTAATAAACACATAAACCTGTACTTTTATTTTTTATACTTAATAAAATAGTGATAACTACTGCTCTACTGATTTATGCATAGTTAATGGACTATTTGAACATGCCCCTTTAACTTGTGATTAAAGAACTAATTGTCTTAATTTGCAGGGTTGTTTGTAACAATCTATTAGGCGAATTAGTATTAAACCCACTCACTCTGCCTGAAAACATTATTAATCAACTTACTGAACTCATAACTTATCTTATAAATTCTCACACTTTGATTCAAGGCTACACTAAATGTATTTTAAGGGAAACCAGATACCAACGAGGGCAATATAGTATATAGCCTTTAACCTCTTGTCTCTGTTATTTTTGCAACAATAACTTCCTCAAAAGTTAAATTCCTCATTATCGGGGAACAAAGATATATTTACATATTCTAACACAACGCTTATACAAAAGGTACCCTTGTTTAAAGGTTCTATATTATTTTATTATGTCACTTACGTTATTAATCCTGCGCTTGAGACTGGGCATAAAGACCATCTTCTTCGTTTTCAACAAAGCGCTTTGTTTAAGCTACTAACCTCATCTTCCCCAAATATAAACCACTACGTACAACCCGATTCATACAACATCAACAAAGTGCCAATACCAAGAACACACTATAAACCCATAATGATTGCGAGGAGTGAACCGCCGACGAATTAATCGAACTAATCTTACAATTAAGAACCCAGTTCCGAACATTACATGCATACCATGAAAACCTGTTATAATATAAAACAGACTCCCGTAAGCTCTGTCAGCAATAGTAAAGCTAGCCCAATAATACTCGTACGCCTGAAGACGTGTAAATAGAAGACCCAAGGCAATAGTTGCAGCAGTTCCATAGACCGCATCTTTATTAAGACCAGCACGAAGTCCAGCATGAGCATACATCAGAGAGGCTCCAGAACCCACTAAAACCGTAGTTCCACACAAAGGCACTTTGAAGGGGTCCAAAGTTCTAACACCCCTAGGAGGCCACACACACCCAACAGACACATCTGGAGCTAATCTCATATGGAAAAAAGCTCAGAATAAAGAAAAGAAAAACATAATCTCAGATACCAAGAATAAGATGAAACCATCGCGGAGTCCTTTTACCACATAAGAGGTATGATACCCCAAATCTCCTTCTCGTATAACATCACGTCATCATTGCCCTAAGGAAAACCCTAGCACAACAAACCCAAGTAACAATAAATTAAACCTGTGGGTATGAAACCAAGAAACAAAGCCAACAGCAAGACATAAACCACCAATAGAAGAAAAAACTGGCCATGGACTAGACCCCACTAAGTAATAAGGATTTCGAGGGATTTACTAATTGTAAAGAAGAACTCTTGTTTGCTGATTAACAATCAACCGTTTTAAATAAACTACACAACCATCTGACAAAAAGAAAAAGAAAGTTTAAAGGCAATCAATGCCCAAGTATTACAATAAAAGAACAAAACCTAAATAAGTAGTTAGGAACCCATAAACTGAACCTTTTTCCATGTTGAGAGCTCACATAAATAAACAGGCTATAACACGCAGACATAAATCTTATAACCCCCAAAATTAAAAGAATACCGCAACTAAACGCCCTTCCGACCATAAATATTAACAACTCCCCAAACAAATTTAATCTTGGGGGGCTGGCCATGTTTCTTACAGATAAGAGAAAACAAACAAAAGAAAGCGTAGGACAGACCAACAAATACCCTTTATTCAAACAAATTAACCGACTTCCCCTATTCCCATACATATAGTTTACTAAAGAAAACAACCCCGACGAACAAAGCCCATGCCCCAATATAATAAGAATCCCCCCCAAAACACCAGAAATGGTATTACTAACCACACCCAACAACACAAACCTTATGTGTCCGATAGAAGAATAGGCTACCAACGCTTTTAAGTCAACCTGACGAACACACATAACCCTAGTTAACATGCCCCCATACAACCCAACGCTCAACACTATAATTATTGGAACCCTTAAGCGTAAAAGCTCTACAATCCCACACAACCGTAAAAACCCATACCCCCCCAATTTTAGAAGCAAACCAGCAAGAATCATAGACCCTGAGACCGGAGCTTCAACATGAGCTTTAGAAAGCCATAAATGAAATGGGAATACCGGAAGCTTTACTAAAAAAGCAACTACATACAGCCAAGAAAAAAATACAACTCTTTTTCTTACCCTATTTTCTAGTCCAAGTATAGCCCTTCTTCCACCTGAGAAATAAATAAAACTAAGACCATAAATCAACGGAAGTGAACCAGCTACAGTGTAGATTAGTATATAGTTTACAGCCTGCATCCGCTCAGGTTGATAACCTCAACCCAAGATTAACAATAGGGTAGGAATCAAAACTCTCTCGAAACAAATATAAAAAATAAAAAAAGAACTTGCACCAAATACTATTACTAGGATTAGACAAATCAACAAAATTAACCTTCTAAAGGCTTTAAACCGATTAACCCCTACACTTCTTAGAAATATGAGACCACTAATGTACAGACTTAAAACAATTATAACAGAGCCCACTAAATCCAATGAGACCAGCCCGCTCAACTCTGCACTAAAGTCTCAACTTAACAAAGGATATAATAAGAAAACACCCGTAAACAACCCGAATAGCACTTCAACTTCTCCTCCTACTAAAACAAGTAAAACCACTAACCTTAAACCACTAAAAACCACTAACAAGACAAAGTTAACTTTTTGACTTCTCCAGTGTAAATGGAGCGAACTTTTTATTCTACCTCACTTGCATCGCAGGAGAAATATATTTCATAAGAAAGTTTACAACCAACCGCCTACATTCAGCCACCCCACGAAATTAGCCTAAACTTAACTAGCATGTTCATTGCTATAAAGCCCTAATAAAGTACAAAAAATAAATGCTTGAAGGACTCCGATAACTATTTCAGCACTCAATAAAGCCATTCTAGAAACCACACCGAAAAACTGTAACCCATACAGAGAATAAAACAAATTTTCAGTAACCCCTCGAACGACAACACCTGTGTTAGCATTAGTCAGCATTCCCATAATCAAATGCCCAGCAGTTAAGTTAATTATAAGTCGAAGACCTAAAGTGATTGGGCGAGAGCTAATAGTCACCAGCTCAACCAGCAACAAAAAAGGAATTAAAAATATTGGTGCATAGCTAGGAACAAGAACACAAAGAGTCTCGCGCCATCTCACACGAAACCCTGAAACCCAGAGACATAGTCACAAAAACAAAGCCATCACAGGGCCTAAAGCAATCTGAGACCTAACACTAAAAGAAAACGGGATTAAACCCATAAGATTTACACCCCCCAAGAAAACAAAAAACCTACAGACCGCAAGACCAAACCCCGATACAAATTGCCCAGTCATCCCTCGAACCAAAGACTCACCCACCGTTAGCATACGCCAAATAAATGATTCTATAGCCCTGACGGACCCCCTACTTCCTCCAACAAGTACAAAAAGCATAATAGTCATCCTAATTCATAAAGGACCACATGATAGTCTAGTTAATTTAAAAGAATCGAATCTAGAAACTAAGTCTAATATAATAGCTTATAATTAAGTTTTGATTTAGCAACACCTTCCGATACCGCTACCTTGTTACGACTTATCTCAGATTCCTCCGCGAGCGACGGGCAATTAGTACTCCTCTATAGACCTTTTCAAACTTTCAAAATAAGAAAACTTTACTAACAAGTCCGCCTTCTAAACCTTATTTTGACAAAATTTTTCGATAAAGGGTCTTTTCAACTGTAATCCAGGAAAGCCTCAATATAGCTACATGATAATCTGAATTCCTTCTTCTAAGAATTTTACCAATATTTTACACATATTGATTATAAACAACCATACATACGCAAATTTAAATTAAGGAACAAATTTTAGTGGAACATCTTTTAACCCCCAGATTCCCCTGTTAGTTACTAGAAACCGCCTAGTTATTTAACTTTAGAGAACAAACTCATAGTCATCCGGTAAACTTGATTTACTTTATGAATAACGGGGTACCAAATCCCGGTTTTTGACCATACTTAGATAAGAAACATCCCGGCCTTAACTCATCAACATACGCCCTGTAGCATTTAACTGCCCAACACACGCCTGTAGAAAACCGTTTAAATTACGCATCTAATAAAACCATAATTAATTTAAACAAGCAAGGATATAACCGCAGCTGCTGGCATCCACATTAGCCACTCATACACTTAAATTACTGAGTCTAGATTTCTCCAATAGCCCAATTTTTCACGCTAAAGTAGAAATAACCCTTCTTATCTCACTATAATATTATGTGTATTAATCTCAGCTCAAATTATAATACCATAACCAAATACCAACAACTAAACCCTATTAAACCTTTTAAAAACAGTTAGGCACAACTACAACAGCGCAACATCCACCTACATAAACTTTGTCTATGTTTGTTTCTAACGGAACTTCTTGAACTCCCCAAAAAGAGCTAGCACCCTTCTCGACTTTAACAGAAGATACTGCCCTTAGCTTATACAGACTCACCACCACCAACACAAAACAAAAAACCAGCCAAAGGAACTTCAACACCAATAATTGAGGACAAATATGAGGCATAAGCAGGGGAAAAAACTGATCATAACAAATAATTACCGCATACCGCGACCCTACTAAGGACAACCCCTAAGAGATTTCTCTGAATTAAAAAGCCAGCGCTTCAAACGGAAAAAGCTTTATCCATAAATACAACCCTTAAAAAGCCAACAAACGTTATAATTCATTGCTTTTAATCCCGACAAACCAAAATAACTATTAAAATAAATAAAAGAACGGCTATAACCCACTTCTTTTTTTTAATCTTAGCCCAAAATTTTCTTTCCTTAAAGTCTCACAAAACAGCATACAAGCCACAAAAAAACCAACCAACCCCTACACAAAAAACTAGCATAATTAAAACTTCCAGGAAATCCCGCATTTTTCAGATAACCTAATATAGGTTCTTTTGAGTGAATAGCCGGCACCAAACCCTTCCCCCCCCGGCACCAAACCTTCCCCCCCACGCACCGAACCACCCTCCATTGTTATAAGGAAAAAGGGATCGAACCCTTTGTAACAAAGTTAGCAGCCCTGTTATGAACTTTCTTCCTTATATAAGCTTATTCGATATATTGAGAAGCCCCACCCGCCTTCAACTTTACCTCTACAACACACACAGACATGCCCAAATAAATGCATAACAAGCGAGCTTATCTAGCCCATAACCTGGTCCTAAACCAAGCACATATAATCTGCCAGCCAGTTATAAAGAAAGGAATTACCCTTTTCTAGAGAAATCAAAGCTCTCCGTACTCATATACTGCTAAATAAACCGATTGAGACACGTTAGACTTACTGATTGTTTAAATAACTAAATATTACTCTATTTTTTTGATTCGTTTATTACCCCCCCCAGGTTTTTTTTGACGAATTTTGCATTTTAGCTGGCAATTTATTATCACTTTACTTATACTGACACACACACACCTCTTACAAATTTAAAAAGACACATATTCTTACTTTTTTTTGAAGAAACTAACCCCCCAAAAACCCCTGAAAACCCTTTTAATTGTAATCATTTACTGCCCACATTTTAATTGAAATACTCTATTTGTTCTATTACTACAAAGAATGTCTTCTAAGCAACAATTGCAAGAGCCAAATAAAGGCATGCTTGGGTTATGAGCCCACCAACTTCATTAGTTTACCTTGCAGATGCTGAATTAAAACCTAAAACTCTTATGACTTCTTGTCATTCACGTTAAGCCGAAATCAACGGGCTTTATAGCTAAGAGTCTGGATTTATTGCTAATAGCAAGAGAAATAACCATTTCATAAACAAAGCTTAAATCTGTCGCATTATTCTGCCACCTCACCTAAAATTTATAAAAAATTAATTTTTCTTTGAAGACGAAAACCTCACGTGCTTTCTTACACCATATAAACCAAGGACAGACCACTGCTCCAACAATTCCCAAAACTGCTATTCTTAATTAAACTACCTTAAACAGAGGGCTAGACCCGAGCACTCTATGCTTCTTCAAGTTTGCAACTCGATATTATACTACTTGATTAACTACCGGGCTACAACTCTCTAACTCAATCTATAGACCCATCCCGCCGCTCATATAAGCACCCTACTGCCAGAATTAAAATAAACCTTAACAAACATAGCACCCTAATTAAGGAAGACCCAAAGCTCAACCCAAAGAAAACAGGCACTATTATTACCACCTCTACATCAAATACCACAAACATTACACCAAGTAAAAAGAACCGTAAGGAGAACCTTCTTCGAGCAGTACGAATAGGCTCAAACCCACACTCATAACAAGACCCCTTTTCACGACTTATACCGCTTATCATAGACACCCAAAATCCTAATACAAATAACACCATGCAAACAAAAAAAACCAAAATCACACACCCTCATAACAACATTCTATTTAATTTTACTACCGGATTTTTGTTTATGATTTAACTCACCTTAAGGACTGCAATCGTTTCTTCTTTATTGTGAAAACTCAACGGGCAACACCACATAAGCTTTCACTCGATAGCCCCAGGCCGATTTCTTTTGCATACAACCCCTCGCTGGCTTAAAAGCCCTTCCCACACAATAAATAAGAAATATAAAACTCCTACAAACCTTAGTAAAGACCCTCACGAAGAAACTACATGCCACTTCATAAAACAATCAGGATAATCAGAGTAACGCCGAGGTATCCCGCTTAACCCTAAAAAATGTTGAGGAAAAAACGTTAAGTTTACTCCCGCAAACATGATAAAAAAGTGCGCTTTTCTTCATCGCTCATGGAAACAGTACCCATAAAACAACGGGAATCAATGAAAAACCCCACAAAATAAAGCAAATACGGCTCCTATAGACAAGACATAATGAAAGTGTGCAGTGACATAGTAAGTATCATGCATTGCCACATCGAGAGAAGAATTAGACAGCATGATTCCAGTCAATCCTCCCACAGTAAACAAAAAAATAAACCCAACCGCTCAATATAAAGCAGTTTCAGCTAATAAACTTCCTCCATTAAGTGTTGCCAGCCATCTAAAGACTTTAACCCCTGTTGGGACAGCAATAATCATAGTAGCAGAAGTGAAATATGCTCGAGAATCAACATCTATACCCACGGTAAACATATGATGACCTCACACAATAAAACCAAGGACGCCAATACAAACTATTGCATAAATTATCCCTAATACACCAAAAACTTCGTCCTTTCCAGCACAATGAGCAACGACATGAGACACCATCCCAAACCCAGGCAAAATAAGAACATACACTTCCGGATGCCCAAAAAACCAAAACAAATGCTGGTATAGAACAGGGTCCCCTCCCCCCATCGGGTCGTAAAAAGAAGTATTAAAATGACGATCAAAAATTAATATAGTGATACCCCCAGCAAGTACAGGCAAAGAAACCAAGAGAAGCACCGCAGTAACCACCATAGACCACAAAAAAAGCATTATCCGCTCCCCTTGTATTGGTTTTACCGGCATATTTTTCATTCTAGTTAGGAAGTTAATAGAACCCCCAATAGAAGAAGCACCCGCAAGATGTAAAGAAAACAAAGACATATCAACAGCTGGACCCCTGTGACCAGTATAAGAAGAAAGAGGCGGGTAGAGAGTTCAACCCGTACCAGACCCGCTTTCAATAAAAGTGGAGCTTAATAACATAAAGAGAGAAGAGGGAAGAAACCAAAACCTTAAATTATTAAGACGAGGAAAAATTATGTCTACTGACCCTATTATCAAGGGCAGCAACCAATTCCCAAAGCCTCCTACCATTAAAGGCATAACCATAAAAAAAATTATTACCAACGCATGAGCTGTAACAATTACATTATACAGCTGGTCATCACCTAGAAAACTTCCTGCGCGTCCTAACTCAATACGAATTAGCAGACTAAGACCAATCCCGACTATTCCAGACCAAATCCCTAAAATAATATACAAAGTACCAAT